AAATAGAAGAGAAAAGTCATACAAAGTTATATACAAATCACTACCCCCTTTTTTGTATTTCCTTAATTTATTTCCTTAATTGAATTTCGGTTGATTAAGACGAAGTTCCTTAAAAACCTCTGCCTTCTTTAAAATATCCTGAACAGTTTCTGTAGGTTGAGCCCCTTTTTCAAGGAAATATAAAATAGCAGGAACATTTAAATAAGTTTGATTCTTTATCGGATCATAAAAACCCACTTTCTGAAGATCTTTTCCTTCTCTTCGGGATCGAACATCAATTGCAACGATTCGATAGACGGCTCATTGGGATAGATGTAGATGAACAACACCCCCCCTAGAAACGTATAGGAAGCTTTCTCCTCGTACGGCTCGAGAAAAATGATTGATTCGAAGTTTTGTCTCTGTATGGAATTCTATCTAAGAAATGACAACTGGATCCATAAAATGATCAAAGCAATTAAAGATCTAAGTCTTTTTTTCTTCGTTCTTCCTTAAAATGAAAAAGAAACCATTCATACTCTCATAACTCAAGTTGGATAACTTTCAAACAGTTCAAAGGAAAATCTTTCGGCACTTTCATTTATTGAGCGGTCTTTCCTCCTTTTTTGTTTGTCTCGTTTAAAATCGGATTCTTCAGTCTGATCCAGTTATTAAGACAATTAAAAAGGTGTTTCCTTGTTCTGGGATCCTTTATCTTTATTTTATTTTAAATCATTGGGTTTAGACATTACTTCGGTGCTTTTTAATCCTTTCAAAATGGCAGCAACATACCCTTTTTGCGATTTTTATGAAAGAATCCTACAAGATGATGGATTCCCTCGTGAAACACTTTGGATAGAAAAAGTTTGATCAATTCCAATAAATTTTTTCATTTTAAACTTGCTCGAATTGGATTCTTTCGATTTCCATACCTAAGATATATTTACGAAGTTGTTTCAATTTTTTTATTGATTGGCATTAACCCTAGACCCTTGCCCCGAGAAATAAATTAATACTTTCTACTCGAGCTCCATCATGGACTATTTACATTCCAAGACAACAAAAAACGAGGGGTTCTAGTGAAACAGAACCAATGATGTCGAGCTAAGAGCACCTTCATTCCTACAAAAAATGGTGGATGTACAAATCCACAACGGATCGTGTCCTTCAAGTCGCACGTTGCTTTCTACCACATCGTTTCAAACGAAGTTTTACCATAACATTCCTCTAAGAACCGGTATGGAATTGATTCAATTATGGAATCATGAATAGTCATTGGTTGGGCTGATGTATAAACACCATAATCTAAAGTATTTTCTATATCTTCTATATCTATAGTATATAGATATAAATAATACTATAGATATAGGTGGATAAATATTTTTCTGAAGAAGTCTTAGTAAGACCCCATCGCTAATATAAAATTGTCTAACATTATAATATTAATTAATAAATATATATAATAAATTATTTATTTATATAAATAAAATAAGACGAATAAACGAATTCTTTTTGATTCTGCATCTTCACGTGACTTAATAGGAGAGAAAGATTCAGCTTCTAAGGAATGATTTAAACTATTTCTCTTTCGAAATTTCGAATCAATTTCGAAAGTTCCCCTCTCGACATCATTATTCCAAGAAAATTTGATAGTTAAAAATAACTTTTGATCATCTTAGGAAAAAAGATAAGTCTTTTTTTTTTCATCTGATTGATAAAATCCAAAGAATGGGGAGGGTTTCGTATCTATCAATTCGATCAAATAGACTGAGCAATTGTCACCGTTTATAGATATTGAAATGAACGCCTTCCCATCACTGATTAACTCCTATCTACCCCATTCTATGGGACTGATGCAGCATAAATCAAAAGAAGGGGATGTCCTGGTCTTTTTTATTTTTACGAAATGCGAGCTGTCTGGGCACAAAGCCAAACAAGCCCAGATTAAGTCCAGTTTTTGCTCCTTTTTTTCTATTTTAGCCTACCTCATTGATTAAGAATTAAGAGACTTAGTGAATTGAATTAGTACCAAAAACCCCCTCTTGGCGAAAAGTCAAGAAATCTACAAAAAACAAAATTGAATCTAATTAGGCTAATTTAGGGGGTAGAGAATATGAGATAGGGAATATGGATTCTTTCGTATCTCGATTCAGTTTTTGAAAAAAATAAGAAACAACAATCACATTCCAGCTAACATTTCGATTTTAAACAGAACATTGTTAAAAACGCAATCTATATTGTCAGAGAATATATATGTTCTGGGACGGAAGGATTCGAACCTCCGAATAGCGGGACCAAAACCCGTTGCCTTACCACTTGGCCACGCCCCATTTAGATTTCTATGCGATACTAATAAAGTATATTGCTGGTTTTGTTTGTTTGTCAACTCTAGCCCAAATATCTATAGAATCGATTAGATTGGTATTCGGATTTTTCTATGTTTTTGGTATGTGTAGATATAGAATTCAACTTAATTTATTGATCATTACATATAATTCAATTAAGATATTGTATGAAAATA